GACGTTGATTCATCATCTTTTACGTCTCTAATTCAAAACCGAACACGAAACTTTAGTTTCATTCGGCTCCTTTATGGAATAGGGAAATTTTGATCCATAACATCTATATTAGCCTCTCGGTTTTAATGGATTAAAAAAATGTGCTTTCTAGATGATCCCTCTAGATGCTCCCTCTAAATTCGAAATGAGGGGTTTTATTTTAATAATCTTTCTAGTTACTTCGTTCTCTATTTCTATTTGAAAGAATCCTCAGGAAAAGGATTTTGTTTCCAACGATCTAAAATAAGATCTCGATGACTATAGTAAACCAAAGTCATCAATTAATACTTAATTTGAATTTGATTTTGCTTCAATTTTGACTATCAAAAAAAAACAATTGAAGATTTAGTTACGATTAAAAATAGACTTTTCTATCTTTATCCATAGATCCTTTACTCATACTTATTCAATTAGAAGTCTGAATCCAATTTTTCAAAAATTATGTTTCGTAATCTCATAATCCAATTTTTTTTCAATTTCTAATTGATTCTTCGATCTAAATTACGGGAATGTATATTCTTCCTTGAATTTTTCATTGAGAGGAAAAAGATTAAATTCTTTTATTTAATTTTACGAAATAAAGTTTTTGATCGGAATATTAACCGAAGTAGCCCTTAACTATTAGGATTAATAGAACGAATCACACTTTTACCACTAAACTATACCCGCTACAATGGGATTATTGTCTATAAATAACCCTTTTGTCGAGGAAGAGTATGGAGGATAGGATCCTAAAAGAATCATCATCAAAATTACAGTGTTAATATATTGTATCTCTTCAGGGAACCCAACGAGATTCGAAAAAGGAAGACTCATTAATTGTTAATTGAATTCTATATCATTCGTATAGAATTTGATTCTCTATCATACACGTGGAAATAGTTCTACTTAGAATTGTTTTTCTTTCAATAAGAACTCGTTTTGTTTTTGAATCAAAAAGAGAATTTTGTTGACCCCAATTGGTTGGAACAAAAAGGTATCGGTGGGTTCGTGGAAATAGAAAGGGACTTTTCGGGCGAAATTAAAAAGGTCTGTGCTTTTCTATTTTTATTTTTCTAAATCGAATTTTTCAATTAGAAATTTCGAATTGATTGAAGATATAAAAAATATTGATTAGTTGATTGGAATATTGAGTCGGAGATATCTTTTTAAACCCCTAACTTTACTTTATTTATCTAATTTATTTTAATGATATTTTTTAGTAGATCTTGATTTTTTTAGGGATTTATTTATTTTTATTTAGGGATTCATTTAGATCTAAATGAATATTATTTAGGTACGTTTAAAGAATTCTATACTTTCTAGATGAAATTAGCATATTTCATCTAGAAAGTATAGATATAGAATAACTAGAAAATTTTTGTCTTTTATATTTTCATTTCGATATCTATATTTCAAATTTAAATTGAAAACATTTAATCTGTTATATTCTATACAATATGTTATATATTAATAATTAATATATTTATATGTCATATATTAAATTATGTACATTAACCATATAAAAGAAAAAGGAGTAGAATTTCCTAAAAATAAAAAATAAATAAATAAAGGAATTTCAAAATAATGAAGAGAGATAAAAAAAAGAGAAAAGGAATTTTCCTTTTCAAGTCTTCCTTTTTCTGAAATAGTGGATAAAAATAGTAATTACCCCTTTTTCAATTCGGAGAGGTGGCTGAGTGGACTAAAGCGCCGGATTGCTAATCCGTTGTACGAGTTATTCGTACCGAGGGTTCGAATCCCTCTCTTTCCGGTTGCATTGATTGCTTGATATTTTTTTATCTTTCAAATTTCTCGAATCTTTTGACTTTGATTTAATAGTTAAATTAAAGATGTAAAAAAGATGAAATTCCGAGAACATGCAAAAATCAAACAAAAAAGTAAGAAAAAATCTTATTGTTATGTTATTCTTCACGTCCAGGATTACGCCCCGGATCATTAGATAAAAATCCGAAGATGAAGAGCGAAACAAAGAATATCACTACTGTATAAACAAAGAGTTTGAGAGTAAGCATTAAAAAATCTCCAATTTTTTTTTTTTTAATAAAAGGAAATAGATTCTCTATTTTCTTTTATTTTATATTACAAAAAAGATTTTCAAACCACATAATGAAGTACTTTTTACACGGCGAAAAGAGTTTTTATAAATAAAAAAATTTTTGAATTTGCGTAAGAATCGAATTTTTCATTACAAAAAAATTTGTTTTCATATTTACTATTCTATATTGCGGCAGACTCCAATAAAAAAATCGGCCCTCTCGTTCAATGGACTGGAAAAAAATCAGAATCAGGAAATAGCGTGATCCAGATTTCTTGCGCCTAGACTCTATACAATAACTTCAATGTTTGAATTTGAATTGCTAAAATTTTTTTTCTCGAATAAATCGAAAACAATCTGAAAGATCTTATCGAAAACTTACAGCAGCTTGCCAAACAAAGGCTAATAGAAAAAAGAATACAGGGATTACTGGCATAAAATCTATGATTGGATTCAAAAAAGCATAGGCTTCGGGCAATTTTGTGAAGAAAAGGCTGCTTGAATAAAGGGCAGAATTAAAACAGATACAAATAAAACTAAAAATATTAAGCATAACAAATATTTTGTTTTTAAAGATAATTTGATTTTGACTGAGTTATTAATTATGAATATTTAATATTTTTTTTGATAACAAAATTTCCGAAAAAAAAAAAGAAGATTCAAAGTAAAGTAAGGTAGACAAAAAATCCGTCTTTAAACTTATCCAATCTAAAATCTTTTTATTTTCAAATAAAAAAAAAAAACAACAAAAAAGAATAGAATAAATCCTATTTTCCTACAATATCTTAATTGAATTATATATTATGATCAATAAATGGATCTTAATTCTATATCTACACATATGAAAATCCGAATAAGAAACTTAATCTATTTTCTAGCGATTTCGGTGGAAATTGACGAAAAATCAATATCAATATTAGTTTTTATTAGTATTGAATAAAAACCTAAATGGGGCGTAGCCAAGTGGTAAGGCAACGGGTTTTGGTCCCGCTATTCGGAGGTTCGAATCCTTCCGTCCCAGAGCATACCTAGAATATTAAATAAAAATTGTTTTTGTTTTTTTGAACAACCTTGAATTTTTTGATTATTGCATTTTTGATTTAAGAGTGAAATTCTTGTTTCTTGTTTTTTTTTTTAATGACTTTTCTAGGTATAAAATTTTTTTTCTTATGACGATAACCCGGTCTTAGTTTTATTCCTAATATTGATATTTCTTTTTATTCTTAATACGAATATTAGAATTGTATATCAAATAATATTGATAAATATCAATAAAATATTCGTGCAATAGATCATACAATACAATAGATCGTACAATAAAATAGGGTATTTGAAATGAATTTTTGTTTCATTTTCAGAAAGTATCCAAGAGAAGTTCAAAATTGAGATTACTATCTATGTACCGGTTCAACCAATGACTATTCACGATTCCATAATAGAAGGTTCAAAATTCACGGAATATTATGATAAAACTTCGTTTGAAGCGATGTGGTAGAAAGCGACGTGTGACTTGAAGGACATGATTGGCTGTGGATTTGTCTATCCAACCTATTTTAAATTTATAGTATAACGAAATGAAGGTGCTCTTGGCTCGACATCATTTGTTCTGTTAGACTAGAACTTTCATTTCTTGTTGATTTGTAATAGAAATAGTACATGATGGGGCTCGCGTAGAAAGTTTTGATTTTTTCTCTAAGGTAAGAATCTACGGTTAGTGCCAATCAATAAGGTAGAAAAACTTCGTAAGTATCTTTTCTATATTCTATAGAAAAATTAAGAATTGAAAGAGTCTAATTCGAACAAGTTTCAAATCCACGACACGAAAGAAAAATTGTAGGAATTGAGCACATTCTTTTGATCAAAAAAAGTCTATGACGCGGGAATCAATCATTAGCATTAGTCCGGTTCTTAAATAGAAAAGAAAGAAATCACAAAACAAAAAGGGGTATGTTGCTACCATTTTGAAAGGATTAAAGATCCGCAAGGAATGTCTAAATCTAATGATTCATGGCAAAGATAAAGTATAGTATGTTGGAACAAGTCAATACCGTTGTTCAATTGTATCAACAATTAGACTGAAGAATAAAAATAGATTCTATAGATTCTAAAGAAGCCAAACAAAAAGAAAGGGAATTAGAGATCACTTAATAAATAAAATGGCCTAAGGAGTTGTCTTGGAGCTATTTGAAAGTTATCTAATTTGAGTTAGGGAGTTCGAATGATTTTGTTTTCTTTTTTGTCAAACAAAAATAAGAATAAAAAAGATGGAAATAATAGTCAATTGATTTGATGATTTTAAGAATCTTTTTTTGATTTTCATTCTATACTTTTATACTTAGACAGAACTTCAAATCGGTTTTATCGAGCCGTACGAGAAGAAAACTTCTTATACGTTTCCCGGGGCCTTTTATCTAGCTCTATCAAAATGAACCATTTATCGAATCGTTGCAATTGATGTTCGATCCCGAGGGGAGGGGCGAGATCTTTAGAAAGTGGGTTTTTATGATCCGATAAAAAAGAAAATCTATTTCAATATTAATATTCCTGCTATTTTATGTTTCTTTGAAAAAGATGTTCAACCTACAGGAACTGTTCAAGATATTTAAAAGACAGCGCGGATTTTTCCGGAAACAAAATTTCGCCTTAATTAAATGAAAATGAAAGGGAATTTACTTAATGAAATGAAAAACGAAGGTTGTCGTTAATATAATTTGTATACATATATGCTTTAATAGAATTTTTCTCCACTATCCCCCTCTTTTTTTTTCTCTAATGTAGACTGATTGATTTTTTTTCTTTTTATTGAAATTCAATTCTATTCTGTTCTTTGTTGTGTATTTTCCCTTTTCAACATATTTATATTGACAACAGTGTATCACCTAAATATAATCCGGTTTGAGTAACGATATTGTTTGTGCGACTTTTTTATCGTTGTTTTTCTTCATTCAAATCATAAAATTGTTTGATTTGTTATGAGAGATAGAAAATCATTTTTGATGTATAGAAAAAAATATAAAGATATATAAAGATAAAGTGTGTTATTTAAAATCTTTAAATCAAAAGTATTGTTATATAGAATTGAATAATCTCTAATCTATAGAAAAAAGAAAATGTTTTTTCTTGTTCTATGATATAAAGATATAAAAAGTTTTTTGAAAAATAAATAGGTTGTCTAGAATTTTTTATTTTCTTTCTATTTTCATTCGATCTGCTCTTTTCTTTTATGTTGTTCATAATCCCTTAGAAATTTTTTTTATTTCATTTCGTGTTCATTTTTTAGGTAGTTTAATGTTTTGAGTGTAGCGTGCGACTCAATTTCTTTATTTTATTTATTTTTTATTTGATTTCTTTTTTTTTTTATTCCGATTGTATCAACATAAACTCGTTTTTTTAGGGTTGCTAACTCAACGGTAGAGTACTCGGCTTTTAAGTGCGGCTAATGTCTTTTACACATTTGTATGAAAAAAAGATTCGTCAATACCATTGGTATAGTTTGTAAGACTACGACTGATCCTGAAAGGAATAAATGGAAAAAACAGCATGTCGTATCAATGAGGAATTCTGATACTGTTTCATTTTCCAAAATGGGTTCCAAACCCTTGTTTGAATTATGGGGCGGAAGATAAACAAATGAATTCAAAATTGGGTCGATTGAGTAAATGGATAGAGCTTTAGGCTTCAATTAAAATGAATTAGAGGGAAATAAAAAAGCAACGAGCTTCTTTTCTTAATTTGAATAATTATCCAATCTAATTGTATGTTAAAAATATATTAGATATTAGTAAGTACCCAATGTGGGAAAGGTAAAGGCTTTTTCATGAGCATATTTTCGATTTTTTTAATGAATCCTAACTATTATCTATTCTCCACTAGGAGGAGGATGAATATGTAGAAGAAAGAGTATATTGATAAATTTTTCCAAAATCACAAGAGCGATTGACTTGAAAAAGTAAAGGATTTCTAATTCTATTTTTATATTTTAATGAACATAAATCAATTTGGTGTAAAAAAAAAAGAGACGATAGAAAATCCGTTGAAGAGTTTCCCTGATTTCGAGGTACCCATTCTTTTCTTATTATCTTACTTTGTTTTTACTCTATCGCACTATGTATTATTGAATACCCAAAAATCCCGTATCCTTGCTTTAATCAAATCGACTTCAAACAATGGGGGAACAGGAATATCAAAGATATTTAGAACTAGATCGATCTCGAAAAAATGACTTCCTATACTCACTTATCTTTCAGGAGTATATTTATACACTTGCTCATGATCATGGTTTAAATAGAGATAGATATATTTTATTGGAAACTGTAGGTTATGACAATCCATTTAGTTTCCTAATTGTAAAACGGTTAATTATTCGAATGTATCAACAGAATCATTTGATTATTTCTGCTAATGAGTCTAACAAAAATCGATTTTTTAGATCCAACACTAAGTTGTATTATCAAATAATATCGGGGGGGTTTGCAATTATTGTAGAAATTCCATTTTCCCTACGATTCGAACCTTCTTTAGAAAATTCAGAAATAGTCAAATTTCATAATTTACGATCAATTCATTCAATATTTCCCTTTTGCGAGGATAAATTTCCACATTTAAATTATGTGTCAGATGGTTTAATACCTTATCCCATTCATCTAGAAAAATTAGTTCAAACAATTCGCTACTGGATGAAGGATCCTTCTTTTTTGCATTTATTAAGACTCTTTCTTCATGAGTATTGGAGTTGGAACAGTCCCCTTTTTCCAACAAAGGAAAAAACTTTTTCCTTTGTTGGAAATTTAAGATTATTTGTATTTTTATATAATTCCTATGTATATGAATACGAATCCATTTTCTTTTTTTTTCGTATCCAATCCTTTCATTTACGATCAACATTTTTTCAAGTTCTTATTGAACGAATATATTTTTATGTAAAAGTGGATAATTTTACTGAAGTTTTTGCTAATGATTTTCAAACTACCCTACAGTTGTTCAAGGATCCTAACATGCATTATGTTAGATATCAAGGAAAATGCATTTTTGCTTCAAAGGGTACGCCTCTTCTGATAAAAAAATGGAAATATTACTTTATTAATTTATGTCAATGTCATTTTTATGTGTGGTTTCAACCCGAACAGATTTATAGAAACCCATTATCTAAGCATTTTCTGGACTTTGTGGCTTATTTTTCCAGTGTCCAACGAAATCCTTCAGTGGTACGAAGTCAAATGCTACAAACTTCGTTTCTAATAGATAATACTATGAAGAAACTCGATACAATAGTACCAATTATTGCTTTGATTGGATCATTGTCAAAAATGACATTTTGTAATGCAGTAGGATATCCCCTTAGTAAATCGACCTGGGCTGATTCATTGAATTCGCATATTCTTGACCGATTTGTGCGTATATGTAGAAATCTTTCTCATTATTAT